CCATCTAATGGAAAAATAAAATTCAATGAGGACTTGGTTCATCCGACACGTACACGTCATGGGCATCCCGCCTTTCTATGTTCTATAGACTTGTATGTAACTATTGAGAGTGAAGATATTCTACATAATGTGAATATTCCACCCAAAAGTTTGCTTTTAGTTCAAAACGATCAATATGTAGAATCAGAACAAGTAATTGCTGAGATTCGCGCAGGAATATCCACTTTGAATTTTAAAGAGAAGGTTCGAAAACATATTTATTCTGATTCAGACGGAGAAATGCACTGGAGTACCGATGTCTATCATGCACCCGAATTTACATATGGTAATGTTCATCTATTACCAAAAACAAGTCATTTATGGATATTATTAGGAGGGCCGTGCAGGTCCAGTCTAGTCTACCTTTCGATCCACAAGGATCAGGATCAAATGAATGCGCATTCTCTTTCTGGCAAGCGAAGATATACTTCTAACCTCTCAGTAACCAATGATCAGGCGAGGCAGAAATTGTTTAGTTCGGATTTTTATGGTCAAAAAGAAGATAGGATTCCTGATTATTCAGACCTTAATCGAATCATATGTACTGGTCAGTATAATCTCGTATATTCGCCTATTCTTCACGGGAATTCTGATTTATTGTCAAAAAGGCGAAGAAATAAATTCATCATTCCACTACACTCGATTCAAGAACTCGAGAATGAACTAATGCCCTGTTCAGGTATCTCGATTGAAATCCCCGTAAATGGTATTTTCCGTCGAAATAGTATTCTTGCTTATTTCGATGATCCTCGATACAGAAGAAAGAGTTCGGGCATTATTAAATATGGGACTATAGAAACGCATTCAGTCATCAAAAAAGAGGATTTGATTGAGTATCGAGGAGTCAAGGAATTTAGGCCAAAATACCAAATGAAAGTAGATCGATTTTTTTTCATTCCTGAAGAGGTGCATATCTTGCCCGGATCTTCTTCCATAATGGTACGGAACAATAGTATCGTTGGGGTCGATACACAAATCACCTTAAATCTAAGAAGCCGAGTCGGTGGGTTGGTCCGGGTGGAGAGAAAAAAAAAACGAATTGAACTGAAAATCTTTTCTGGAGATATCCATTTTCCTGGAGAGACGGATAAGATATCCAGACATACCGGCGTTTTGATACCACCAGGAACAGGAAAAAGAAATTCCAAGGAATACAAAAAAGTTAAAAATTGGATCTATGTCCAACGAATTACACCTAGTAAGAAAAGGTTTTTTGTTTTAGTTCGACCTGTCGTCACATATGAAATAACGGACGGTATAAATTTAGGAACCCTTTTTCCACCGGATCCATTGCAGGAAAGGGATAATGTGCAACTTCGAATTGTCAATTATATCCTTTATGGAAATGGCAAACCGATTCGAGGAATTTCTGACACAAGTATTCAATTAGTTCGGACTTGTTTAGTATTGAATTGGAACCAAGACAAAAAAAGTTCTTCTTGCGAAGAAGCCCGTGCTTCTTTTGTTGAAATAAGGACAAATGGTTTGATTCGACATTTCCTAAGAATCAACTTAGTGAAATCCCCTATTTCGTATATCGGAAAAAGGAATGATCCGTCGGGGTCAGGATTGCTCTCTGATAATGGATCAGATTGTACCAATATCAACCCCTTTTCTGCCATTTATTCCTATTCCAAGGCAAAAATTCAACAATCTCTTAACCAACCTCAAGGAACTATTCATACGTTGTTGAATAGAAATAAGGAATGTCAGTCGTTGATAATTTTGTCAGCAGCCAATTGTTCTCGAATGGAGCCATTCAAAGATGTAAAATATCACAGTGTGATAAAAGAATCAATTAAAAAAGATCCCCTAATTCCAATTAGGAATTCATTGGGCCCTTTAGGAACATGCCTTCCAATTGAGAATTTTTATTCATCTTACCATTTAATAACTCATAATCAGATCTTAGTAACTAAATATTTGCAACTTGACAATTTAAAACAGACTTTTCAAGTGATTAAATTAAAATATTATTTAATGGATGAAAATGGAAAAATTTTTAATCCCGATCCATGCCGTAACATTATTTTAAATCCATTCAATTTGAATTGGTCTTTTCTCCATCACAATTATTGTGCAGAGACATCTAAAATAATTAGTCTTGGACAGTTTATTTGTGAAAATGTATGTATAGCCAAAAATGGACCGCCCCTCAAATCGGGTCAAGTTATACTTGTTCAAGTTGACTCGATAGTGATACGATCAGCTAAGCCTTATTTGGCCACCCCCGGAGCAACTGTTCATGGCCATTATGGGGAAACCCTTTACGAAGGAGATACATTAGTTACATTTATATATGAAAAATCGAGATCTGGTGATATAACACAGGGTCTTCCAAAAGTAGAACAGGTCTTAGAAGTGCGTTCGATTGATTCAATATCCATGAATCTAGAAAAGAGGGTTGAGAGTTGGAACAAATGTATACCAAGAATTCTTGGAATTCCTTGGGGATTCTTGA